TCTTGCTCTCACTAAAGAGATATCCATATAGATATCAATATATCACTTGTGACTTTATTTGTTACAAAACACTAATTTGAATCTCAAATTGAAATGATTAAAATGAAATCATAAGAAGGAATATGTAAGCTACCCACTTGATTTCCATGGGATTGTAGTTCAATTGGTCAGAGCACCGCCCTGTCAAGGCGGAAGCTGCGGGTTCGAGCCCCGTCAGTCCCGGCGAATTCAATAAAAAAAGACATCCACTCCCCTTTTTGTTTCTGGGCAAGGGGAGAAAAAAGGTTTCATTTATTTTTTTTTTTTCTTTTTTCATCAAGCAAAAGGAAGGGGTATTTCCATTATTTTAACTAGCACCAATTGATGGTAGAGAGACATATGTAAATTAGGATAATTGTTGAGAGTATTCAACACTTCAAGAAAGAGATACTGTATGGGGTTTATGCTTTTTGTCAATTGATCTCCCATTAACTCGTGTAGGAAAATGGAATAGGATGGCGTATAATACGTTTGCCAAGAGTACCTAATGTATACTTTTATTTCTATGAAGTAAAGGAATTGAAAAAAGTTCGAATCCAACCAAGGAAAGAGTATATTTAAAAAATAAAGATAAAATTAGTCTTCCCTAATGAATATGCTCTTTTTAAAGATTAGAGCCGATGTTGAAGAAAAAACCCGTAAGAAAATATAATTTTAATAATTTTAATTTTAATATAGTTAAATTTTTTGAATATTTTAGTTTTTTACTGGGACTCGTCTTTATCACACTCCCCTTATTTGTTTTCCAAAAAGACGATATACCCTTAAAAATTTTTTAAAATTTCAAATTGAACTTCGTACTTGTTTTCTCTATTTGATTTATATTGTTTATTTAAGGTTCTTTATAAACTCTTTTTGTAAACAATCGAAGTAGAAAAGGTTTTTTATGATACTTCATCAGATGATTGTACAAGTAAAGTAAAGTACTAGGTTGTAGAAAAGAAAGCGGGGAAAAATAAAAATAAATAAATGAATCTTTTTTGATTGGATCAGGTATCTCATTATGTATTCGGTGTGGATAAAGGATCTTCCTATGTTATACTATTAAATTCTTGACGATGAGTCGATTTCATAGCTACGCTATTGTTATTCATGATATTTCTTTCATTCAATATCATCGAAATCTAATTCATCTGAGTGAGTTTACAAGCGAAAGATTTCTCATCTCTATGGGATTAAATCCCGAGAAAAAAAAAGATTAATAATAATAAACGATTAAATTATGGAAGTAAATATTCTTGCATTTATTGCTACTGCACTCTTCATTCTCATTCCTACTGCTTTTTTGCTTATAATTTACGTAAAAACGGTTAGTCAAAATGATTAATTTGAATACAATTTTACTATACAATGAAAAAAAAAAAAAGAAAAAAAAAGATTTAAATTTCTCGTCTTAAATGAAAGGAATGCCTTAGACTCAGTAGTAGTATCCTAAGGGGCCCGCTAGTATGGTAGAAAGAGATCTCTTTCTACCATACTAGCCATTATGGTTATTGTAATGTATAAAGTACAAGTGAAATATCTTAATATAAAGGAATCCACCTATATCCATTTTTTTTTATCAATATATATAATCAATAAAAATAGAATATAAAATGTATGTACATACTTTCTCAATTTCATTTGTTTGTTTGATCCGTTTAATACAGATAATCCTAATTCGATGGAAACTTCATTTAGATTTCGAAAAGGGGTTACCCCATGAATGGTTAACCGTGTAAACCCTGATATAAAAATAGAAGATGAGTCAATAAAACAAAACAGAAATCCAATTTCTAAAAAAAAATCTTAAAAAAATTGCCGAACGGTCTATAAAACTAAAACAATTGATACAGGTTGATAGAGTTTTATTATTACCGCAATTAGGAGTACTTCTAGAGTCCACTTCTTCCCCACACTACGAGAGAGAGGGAAAATGTAAAAACTACCATTAAAGCAGCCCATGCGAGACTTACTATATCCATGTGAATTCTGTCCCCTATTTCTATGAATATGAAGAAACTATTCCATTCTTGTTCACTAATATAATAATAGTGAAATCACTGGTACAGAGTCAAAAAAAGGGAGAGGTATTTGGTCACCATTGATGAACTACTCCAAAAAACACACTTATCTTATTCTTAATATGAGTTATTCTTATTATAGAATTTCTAGTAGAATCGACAAGATGTAAACACAAGTAAACAGACACTTTTCGAAGTATCCAAGGAATCTGACTCACATGTAGAAAGAATAAGACTTTTTATTTCTTTTATCGTTTTTTTTTTTCTTTTTGGAAGTAAAAACAAAGGCAATTATTCATCTAATCTAATATTGATTGAATGTCTGAGCATTCCGAGACTTTCATTAGTCTGTATCCAAAGTATCTTAGGTCCTTTTCAAAACTATTAATTTAATTCCCCCTCTGGCTACCCAATCTAATTGAAGACTCAGTTAAGTGGAACTAATTTTAGTAGTGGAAAGTAAAGATTTACGGATTTCCCCCCCCCACTACTTTAAAGTTTTCCTTTAATCTGACAGGCAAAACTTTAGGTTAGAGAAAGGAACCTCGAGAGCCAGGGGCTTAGAATCACGATAAAGAAAGTATCAAGAGTCTTTTCCTACGTTTGTTATAATAGGGGATTTCAAGTCTGTTGTTGAGGCGGCACCCGGATTTGAACTGGGGAAAAAGGATTTGCAGTCCCCCGCCTTACCACTCGGCCATGCCGCCAAAACGATCGAAACTAGATTCAAATTTTATCTTTTTTTTCAACTCCGAAAAAAATATATAGTTTTTCAGTCACAAAATATAGAAGAATCCAGTATAAATCCGAACCATTAACTATTGACTGTAAATTCATGACTATTTTTGAATTAAAATCGACATTTTTTTATTTATAAAAGCAAATCATTAGAAATGTATTTATAACCAATCTATATTTAGTTTTTTCAATAAAAAATAAAAATAAATATTCTTCAATTTCAATTATAACAGTAATCCTGAGTATATGTAAACCCCAGAATCAGAACATACATTACGTTGTGTTATAGAACTATAGTTCTATAATGGGGTATTTTATCTCTATAGGGATGCTTTTGAAGAGTAATTCTCAATAAATTTTTGTATTTCAATTTTTCATTGAATACATTGAAGAGAAAGTTTAATTTTTGATAGAGCACAGCATGTGCTGTCCCAATATAGAACTGTACCCCAATAAAAGAAGAAAAAGAGACGTATATATCTTATCTGTGCATTCTTTTTTATTTAAATAATAAAAAAATTAATAACTAAAAAAACACAAGTTTTCTTACCTACTTCAATTCAATGATACTCTATTCAAATCAAAATAGGTAAAACTTTTTTCTGCAAATATTTTTTTGAACAATGAAATACAAATACATGAAAAAGTAAAGTGGTAAAAAAAAAGTTTTCTATTTATTATATATTTATCTGCTCGAACAGATCCAAGCATGAATACATTTTTAATTTAATGGTATGCAATCGAATATGTAATATCATAGGTGAAAATGAAATTACTTTTTTTTCTAGTCTTTACAAAACTCCATAAGTTCCAGTGGTATTTCTCAATTCTGTTCCATTTGGATCTATTTCTTATAATTATAAAAAATTCCAATTGAATCTAGTCTCCGTTCATACGTATTTAATACATTCCATATATCTTGGAGTTGGATAAAATTTAATGTGATTCCGTAAACAAAACAGAACAGAAATTCCATTATTGCTAGATCGAATTCTATGGATATGATTCGGTGAAGAATGAGAGATGGGATGGTATTTTTTTCAATAAACGGATAAATGGGAAATTCAAAAAAGATGCTCGGGGATGGAAAAGAGGGAACATCTACAATACCCGGATTAAATCAGATACAATTTGAAGGGTTTTATCGGTTTATTGATCAGGGGTTAATAGAAGAACTTTCTAAATTTCCAAAAGTTGAAGATATAGATCACGAAATTGAATTTCAATTATTTGTGGAAACATATCAATTGGTAGAACCTCTGATAAAAGAACGAGATGCTGTCTATGAATCACTTACATATTCTTCTGAATTATATGTATCCGCGGGATTAATTTGGAAAACCAGTAGGAATATGCAAGAACAAAGAGTTTTTATTGGAAACATTCCTTTAATGAATTCCCTTGGAACTTCTATAGTAAACGGAATATACAGAATTGTTATCAATCAAATATTGCAAAGTCCTGGTATCTATTACCAGTCAGAATTGGATCATAACGGGATTTCGGTCTATACCGGCACCATAATATCAGATTGGGGAGGCAGGTTAGAATTAGAGATTGATAAAAAAGCAAGAATATGGGCTCGTGTGAGTAGGAAACAGAAAATATCTATTCTAGTTCTATCATCAGCTATGGGTTCGAATCTAAGAGAAATTTTAGAGAATGTTTGCTACCCTGAAATTTTCTTATCTTTCTTGACCGATAAGGAGAAAAAAAAAATTGGGTCAAAAGAAAATGCTATTTTGGAGTTTTATCAACAATTTTATTGTGTAGGTGGGGATCCAATTTTTTCTGAATCCTTATGTAAGGAATTACAAAAAAAATTCTTTCACCAAAGGTGTGAATTAGGAAGGATTGGTCGCCGAAATATTAACTGGAGACTTAATCTTAATATACCTCAGAACAATATATTTTTGTTACCACGAGATATATTAGCAGCTGCCGATCATTTGATTGGGATGAAATTTGGCATGGGTACACTTGATGATATGAATCATTTGAAAAATAAACGTATTCGCTCTGTAGCGGATCTTTTACAAGACCAGCTCGGTTTGGCTCTGGCTCGTTTAGAAAATGTAGTTAAGGGAACTATAGGCGGAGCAATTAGGCATAAATTGATACCTACTCCTCAGAATTTGGTAACTTCAACTCCTTTAACAACAACTTATGAATCCTTTTTCGGATTACACCCATTATCTCAAGTTTTGGATCGAACTAATC